CACTAGAGATCCGCAATTGTTGAAGAAACAACAAGATGTTTCTTTTGCCCCTTCCAGGCAATCGGAAAATAAAGAAATGGTTAATATATTCAAGATAATTTAGTATTTACAAAATACCGTCTCAATTCATCCTATTTCATCAGATCCGGGATGTGATATGGTTCCGAAGGATGAACCGGATATGGACAGTTCCAATAAGATTTCATTCTTGAACAAAAATTCATTTTTTTACTTATTTCATCTATTCCATGACCGAAACAGGGGGGGGATACACATTACACCACAATTTTGAATCCGAAGAGAAATTTCAAGAAATGGCAGATCTATTCACTCTATCAATAACCGAGCCGGATCTGGTGTATCATAAGGGATTTGCCTTTTCTATTGATTCCTGCGGATTGGATCAAAAACAATTCTTGAATGAGGTATTCAACTCCAGGGATGAATCAAAAAAGAAATCTTTATTGGTTCTATCTCCTATTTTTTATGAAGAGAATGAATCTTTTTATCGAAGGATCCGAAAAAAAGAGGTTCGGATCTCCAGAAATGTATTGAATCGATTCTTTTTAATGAATAGATCCGATCGCAGCTTCGAATATGGAATTCAAAGGGATCAAATAGGAAACGATACTTTGAATCATAGAACTATAAGGAAATATATGATCAACCAACATTTATCGAATTTGAAAAAGAGTCAGAAGAAATGGTTCGATCCTCTTATTTTGATTTCTCGAACCGAGAGATTCATGAATCGGGATCCTGATGCATATAGACACAAATGGTTCAATGGGAGCAAGAATTTCCGGGAACATTTTGAACATTTCGTTTCTGAGCAGAAGAGCCGTTTTCAAGTAGTGTTCCGTCGATTACGTATTAATCAATATTCGATTGATTGGTCGGAGGTTATTGACAAAAACGATTTGTCTAAGTCACTTCGTTTCGAAAACTCTTATATCTTATATATATTATATGATTACTGCCACTAGTAACAAAGCTCAAGGCTATAAGTAGGCCGTTTTCTATTGCTATAAGGGCTGCTCGCCTTTATACGGCTTGGCTTCGCTATCGCTCCTATTCCTATATAGTGGTCGGCCTAAAAAGCAGTCTTCCTACCATACCGGAATGGCCATTCTCTAGTGCAGGAAGTTTCGCCAGAAGCAAGCAAGACGAGGTCGCTCTGCTTTGTAGACAAGGCTCGTTCCGTACTTTACTTACGAGCTCGTGTAGTACTCGCCTCTATCTCTAAAGGAGCTTATGCACTCTACTTGCTTTCTACTAAACGAGCGAGCGAGCGAAGCCTTCTTAGTGGCTTCTCTTCTTCACCCTATTCTTTCATTTCCGCTTAAGCTTCTCCGGTTTGGGGGATTAATTGATTAGATACCCGAGAACCATAATCTTTCCTAGAAACAGCTTCCACGACGATAGATAGGGGTCAGGTTTGTTTGGCATCTATGCCTCCTGCCCTCCAAACAGTATGGGAGCCTTTCAGCTCGTACTGCTCACACTCCTAGATCTTCACGGCACCTCCTCCATCATAGTGTGAGCTGGGAGCAGCTCCGAAAAGCAGAGCCGACTAAAAAATTCGCTTTCAACAACGTCAACAACACCACGAAAAAAGGAAACTATGGTTGCCCACTAATCTGAGATCATAGGTGAAATCCAATCCCTTCGCTTCACGCCAGGCTTGGAACCTGTAAGTAAGGCTCCCCTCGCCTCTCGGAAGCGAGAAAGCGAGCAGCTTTGTGCCAAACCTTTCCCCCTTTTTTTATTAGAAAAGCTCCAACCTATACAAGGTTCTGGAAGAAAACCAGCTGAAGGAAGGGCGGCCCCACCCTGTGAAATAAAGTGTACGTACATAAATAATAAGGCTGGTTATGGCCTTTACTTTCTAGGGCTCCTTTCCATCTATCTTGACCGGGAAGAGGGGGGCCCTCGCGGAAGCCCTGCCCGCCCTTTTCTATTTTGAGAGATCCCTTCTATATATATTGAGGATTCCAGGCTTTCCTGACTCGTAACAGACGGCTATAGGAACAAGAAGAGGCGGCGGAAGCCGTTGCAGGTCCTTCTCCTTCCGCTGAAACGGCCCTCTTTTGTTTTGTTTGTTCACCACGGCACGAAATCATGAAGAAGCTAGAATGACTCAGAAAGAGAGTGGCGCCTAGCCGTTGAGAGCGTCTGTTCTCTTTGTAGAGGAAGAGTACGATCTTGGACTGGCCCCCTTCGCATGATCTAGAAAGAAAAAGAAGTCCGTGCTACTATAAGGCCTCTAAACTCCTCCCTCAGGACACTGTTGCGTTGTCCATGGGGACGGGGTAGCCCCGACTTCCATAGGTCCTTGTTTCGATCTCCTAATGAGAATGGAGGTCCTTGCGCGGGCGTCTCATCCCTAACCTAAGACTTGCTTGCTCTGGTATGGAGTGCCCCGTGGTTTCTTAAGTGCCAGCCGCAGAGAGGAATGCCGTCAACTAGGGCGCTATTGGCCACTAACCACTCGCTCGCCGGCCGCTCGGGCTCCGCGTTTCAAGTTCGTTATCCTAACCGTCTTCTCTGCTTCACCGGGAGCCTGGCCCCTTTTTATATCTTATTTACTGCCTTGCTCCTCGGCTCCCTACTGCTCCAGCCGCTCGCTGTAAAAGCTTGCTTTTCGGGTGGCTCGCACCCCGGGTGGTGCGGCTGAGCCAGAGTGGGCTCAGCAGTCGGCCTATGTTTTCGGGCGCACGCATAAAAGCATGATTAGTTCCACAAATTTCACTGCACTGACCATAGTAAACTCCTTCTCGTTGTACCAAAATAGAAGTCTGATTTAAACGACCAGGTACAGCATCACATTTGACACCTGAGGAAGGTACAGCCCAACTATGAAGTACATCAGCAGATGTTACAATAATACGTATATGAGTTTTGGCTGGTACAACCACTCTATTGTCCACTTCTAATAAACGTGATTGACCCAATTCTGGATCATCTTCTGGAATCGTATAACTGTCAAAAGTGAGTGACTGTTCATCGGAACTGTTATAGTCCGAATACTCATAAGGTTGGGTCGACGCCCGCCTCCCCCCAAACTGTACTTGCAAGTTTCCCCGCAAAAAGCTCTCCACGCCTACTCTTAGAAAGAGCACTATTTTTCTTTAGTTTTAGGTAGTTCTCCCGACCGTAAGACCCTTTATGAGTAAGAGGAATCGGAGGCGAAGGCAATGAAATTGACTGACTCTTTAGAGTAAGGTAATGCCAATTCACTTACTTGGAACAAGTATGGCGACGAAAGTCGACTTACTTACTTTTTTTAAAGTAAGGCCGGGAAAAGTTTATTGGCAACAGGGGACCCCTTCTTACCCAGCCCTACCTACCCTATGTATTCGAGGGGAAGGCTGTAACCGAAAAAGGCCTGGTTCCACACACATAGGACAGGCAGAAGGTATGGGACGACCTGTTCACCACGAAAAGCGAATTCTATCTTATAGTCGTTTTCTTTGTTCGATAAATGCGCAGTGGAAAAGGATGCTAGTCGGCTCGGCAAAGTTGTAGGCTCTAAGAAATCAGATCCAGAGTGATTCCTCACCTATCCTGTCAGGGGCCCAGTTGAACGCTCGAGTATAGATTTTCTATGCTCATGTGAACGGCCGGGGCATAAAGCTCGTAGATCTAAAAGGATCCATCCATAGGCCTGACCGGATATCGTGAACAAAACAAAAACAAAGTTGGTTTTTAGTAGTCGTTCATGAGACCTCGAATTCCCACGTTCCAGCGTGCATTATGCCAACAGGTCCCATCCCCAACTCTAGCTGAGAAGTTGAGTCACCCTTCTTTTTTAACTATAGAAAAAAAAGAGATAGTACATATCCTGTATCGATCATAGGATCACTCTATGAATAGGTAAATTCTCTGTGACCTCCCACCGTTCACGACATCCCTTGCTTCTCGCTGCGAGCGGCTCCTCGGTGCGGTGGAAGAGTAGAAGCGCTGGTCCCCTTCGGTCAAGTTGCTTGTGCCTGCTGTTACCTACCGTAGGACCTCCGTCCCCGAAGCGAAGAAAGAGGAGCAGGCAATAAGGTTATTGTCCTCTCCCGGCCCAGTAGTTCCGCAACTACTACCGTGGTTGTTGCCAGCGGGGATCCCCCATTCCGAAAGGTTACTGGGCCGGCCGTTAGGTCCAAAGTTGTATGCCATTGCTATGGTGCCGCTAGATTAACTACTTCAGCGCCGTTATCGGACATTGCAGGCTGAGCATCTATTTATCGTATATCGCTCTACACCGAGAAGAGGGATGTGTACCTCCAGCAACAACAAGAATGGAACCATAGGCTCCTATGCTGAGAGCATTTCAGGGTATAGGTCTAACCACCTCAATCAACTCCCCGTTTCTGGCATGCTATAGTTAGAAAAGTCTCTCGACGACGGGAATGGGAGATTGCCAGTAAGCCAGATGCTTTGCGAACTATATTCCACTTTAAGGCATTTCGTTGCACTTAAATCACCTTCGTGAAGAGGCGCACTCCGATACCATTGATGTCCAATAGCTTTGATAGTAATGGCTGGATCTACTACTACCTCGTCCATTGAGTATAACAGAGCAAATGATGGTATAGCAATGAACATCAGGATGATACTGGGAAATATGGTCCGAATAATCTCGATAGTAGTTCCATGAACAATCCTTTGCGGGATTGGATTTTTTTTATAGTGGAAATGCCATAAAGCGCGAACCAAGATCCATGATACGAAAACCAAAATAAGAATGAGGAAGAAAAAGATATCATGATGTAAGTCTATTATTCCTTGCATCATAGGTGTTGCTGCGTCTTGAAATCCTAATTGCCATGGTTCCGCTGCATCACAAGGAGCAATTGTGAAGAATAGCCATTCTCGAACAATCATTTGTATTTTCATTCTTTGACTGCTCCGCTCTCTCGAGAAATGAAGAAAGACTTATTCTTTCCCAATTCAGGAAGACAGAAATCACCGGTTGGTTCTTAACCAATGATCCGGAAAGCATGGGAGTTTTGGGCATTGCTTGGGCCGAGTCTTCTATGGCTACAACGATATAGAACTCACTGACCCCTTTCCCAATCCGAAATGCGGACCAAGAGTTATATATCGAGCCTGGAAGTCTTCGACCGAAGGGCCTCCTCCGATAAGAGATGGTCCAGAATTGGAACGATCTGCTGCAGCTTTTGCGGAGAAGCCGTTTCCAGCCTAAGATCGTAAAAAAGTTTCTGGAGCACATCCTCCCGGGGTCGGGGTTACCTTCCTTTGATTTGAAAGAAAACCTTCACAATGTGGTTTTTCAACCACATCGGATCAGGGGCTTCCGGCCCCATGACCTCGGCTGGTTGATCCACCTCACCCTGCGGTTGTTGACCATCGCCCGGGGCCGAGGAAGTGTCCCCCGGATTTAACCACTTTTCAATCCAGGAGCCACTCCACCCGGATGAGGTTGAGGTTTCGGGAGCGTTCACCGAATCCAGTCGTCCCCTTACCGAAGAAGGCCCGACGTCCTCTCTGGGATCAGTGCTCCTCCCTCTTTTTCGAGAAGCGGCCCCGGCTTCGCTATTTTCCTGGCCCTGACCTTCTGAATCAGGCGACAGGTTGAGATACTTTTCCCAATCCCCCGAGCCACTGTTACCCGAATCCGCCCCAGTGGGCATCATCCGAAGACCTACTATTTCGGGGACTTCCCCCGTAATGAGGGCCTTTGCAAAACAAGCTATGGCCAAGGCAAGCCCCCCGGGGAGGCCCAAAAAAATGAAAGTACAGGCGAGGACTCGACCCCCCAGAGCTAGCCCTATCTTCAAAAGGGGGGTGCCCATACAATCAAAGAGTAGGCCAAATAAAAAAGGTAGTCCAATTCGAGATAAGGATAAACAAAACCTACGAAAAAATGGATCCAATTTGATTGTTTTTGTTATAGGTAGCATTTTCTTTTTTTGTTGTTTTTCTTTTTGACTCATGATCTGGCCTGGTTGACCCAATCATGATATTGAAGGATGGGACCTTTTCTCGAAAAATTCTGTATCAAGAATCGGCATTCTTTTCGATCTTGTACCGGGTACATTGAACACCAACCCAATCTCGATCAAGTCAAGAGTGAATCGATTCGATCATTCCAGTCGGATAGCATTGATCGCCGCCTTGATCCTACCTACGTTAACCGCATTCTTCTCTTATGCAATTGTTAGTTGCCGTCGAAAAGAGAACAAGCCCTTTGTTTGAATACTAGGTGGTTAGGAAAGAATATCTTATACCCTTACTCTTCTTCGTGTGGGCAAGCTACGCACCATTGTGCGAGCTCGAAGTGATGAATATGGAGACCGGCAGCTCATCCCAACTTTCTATGGGATGTCGCATATCCGCTGTCAACAGGGTTTGGTTTATTAACTAGCCTTCGGAAGAATAAGATAGAAGGCGGCTTAATGCCCGCTATTTTAAGACACGATGCCACTGGTAAGAGATGCTGAAATTTATCCCACTTCCAACACCCATTCTCATCAACAAAATAAGCCATGCATCTTGACAAGTCCTCTTGAGGAACTGCAGCTATAGCTTTATCAAGGGTTTTTCCCATCCACCATGAATCCTTCAATAAATTGAGAATCCGCCCATTGCCAATTACCCACTTCATCCCTATCCTTTCAGTCGAGTCACCGCTTTCAGCGCATTTAATAATCCCACACCTTGCAAATTCCTTTCCAAAGAGGCGAATCACTACTTTTGGCCACGGGTTGAGGAACACCAACCTTCTTTCTCATGTATTTACTACGTAACACCTTCACCCATAGCGCATTAGGAAGAGTAAATATTCCCCACCCGAGCTTCATAAGAAAAGCTTCATTATTCTGACTCATCCTCCCTATGCCTAAACCCCCATTAACCTTTGGTTGGCAAACCTGCTCCCACTTAACAAGATGGGGCTTCTTCTTCTCATTCGTAGACCCCCAGATAAAAGATCTACTGTGAGCTTCAATCTCTTCACAAGTCAATGTTGGCAGCTTAACCGTTTGCATTGTATACGTGGGTAGGGCCGAATCACCCTTACTCAGTCAGTCATTTCGGCCCGCCAAGGAAAGCTGGTTGATTTTCCATCCACTCAATCTATCCCGAACTCTATCAACAATATATTTCTAATTTCGGTAACTCGCTCATGGAGTAATGGAACACCAAGATACTTGCCTAGGTTAGATGTAAGAGAGAACCCAAACTCCCTACTAATGGCTTGCTTATTCCTCTCCTTTAATTACTATATGCGAGTGGTTCCTACCGCTCCTCTCCCTATGGTCGAGCGTCTTCAAACCTTGATTCTCCTTTACAGGTACTCAAAAGTCTCATTCGACAGCTGTTACAGTCCTTCCCTTCCTCTCCCTGTCGATAACTTCGTACCGCAACTAAAGGCTCGTTAGCTATAGGCTTGAGCTCAGTGACTTGTAGCAAACGTAAGCTTTGGAAGTTTAGTTTACTTGTAGCAAGCGCAGAGTAACATCGTACCTCAGTGATTACATCTGATTGATCTCCAGCCAAAGCTAGCCAGAAAGGAGAGGTATGAAATTACTTACTTGTTAGAGGAGATTTCACCTTTGATTCTTTCTTAAGGCCGGGCTTAGAAGGAGTTTTCAGGTCAGAATGTGTATGATTGTCTTACCACTCATGACGCCAGCATAGTGCTTTTCTCCTATGTTCTAATAAGCGGTAAGAGAGAATCACTCTCTCCCAAGGAGGTTAGACAACGACTCTATGCTAGCAGAGCGTGAAGCGCACAGCATAAACACAAACAGAGAAAATCGGTTAATAGCAAACCGAGGTACGATATTAGCTAGCCTCAGCAGTGCTTACCCTGTGTGCGCACTCTAATCTACATGATGCCAAAGACTGGAGAGTTCAACTAACTCACAATACGTTATCGTAGGCAGCTTTGCACACCTGCGGACCGCTTTCGCGGGAGTGCCCGGTTGGGCGCTGACTTACGAGACTGGCTAATCCAGTCGTGGCTAAACCGAGAACCAAAGATGATAACTCATCACTTCACTACTAGCTTCCTTTCCACTAGCAGCAGCAATAAGTATCTCATCAAGGCCTGGTCCAGTACGACTGCATTCCACCCATAAGTGAATAGGCAAAACACCAAGCACAGCTGCAGTTGTAAACTGCCAACTGTATTGATGACTGCAACGATTGACAGACAATATGGTCAGTAGATAAGGTGTCTTGGAGAGATTTCCATTTCCAAGGCGCCCACCCCACCTTTGAAGGCAAGAGTCCTACAATGAGACATCAAAGCAGAACAAGTGCGCTGATCACAGGCGGTTACAAATGTGGTCAGTATAACTGCCAATGCTCAGGTCGTAACCTGTGACGCAAGTTAGAACCTGTGACAATTGGATGAGATGTAGAAAGTCTACAAATCATACGCAACATTGGCAACCCCGTACCGGCTCAATGAGCACTAGGAACCAACATTCCTTCTTTGTCTGCTCCCTAACGCCTAAATTAAGTTAGAAGCGAGTCGCACGGAATGCTCTTTTCTAGACGTGAAGCATTGCAGTCCTCAAATCGGCCACGAGGGCACTAATAACGTGTCGCTTAATGCTTCTATCTTGTACAAGCAGATGCATCATCATTATTAGTACCTTGTAGGCTTATTGAAAACTGCAAGACCAGCACCAGTCGCTAGAGCTGAGAGCAAGCCTCTCACTCAGGTCTCCTTACCAAATAATTGGCAACCTAACTGCGATAGTCGGGAAGACTTACTTTCTCTCTTTCTACGTTATTTTACCTCGCTCTCATCATCTTACGATGAAAAGCAGGTGAAGTCATTGCGCTCTGGCAGTATGTCTTTGAAGTTTCAATAGTGAACGGACTGTGAAGTATTCAAAAAAGAAAAGAAAAGAAAGGTGTAGTCGATGTCCTCTTTCAGAGTGAACCCCTTGGCGACAAGCCATATTTTTTCAGCAGTCTTGGTCGGAACTCTTTGTATTAAATTGTTCGGTCTTCTTTCTTGACGGGAAGATTGCCGAGTAATGTGAATTAGACTTTCCTTGTCTTAATCCCAAAAGATGGAGAATCTCCGTCTTAGAGATAAAATTGCTAGTATGGAAAATAAAAAAAGTAAGGATTTGGTGCCAACTGAAGAAAGAACGATGCTAGATAGCGAAGAAGAAAGCGAGGGAACTAACCATACATTAGAAGAGAATAATAAGACAGACGATAAGAAGCCTGATACCTAAGACTGATATACAGGGTTAGATAGATAAGAACATTAAACCAGATACCTCTATAGAGGCCTATAACGAAGTTTAGCGATGAGTTCTTGGGAATGTTAAGAAACCTGTTGTTTTCTTACATGATGGGGGGTTTTTTGTTATCCAATTTTTCTCTATTGAAGATAAGAATGAGATTGTGTACTCCGGTCCTCACTTTGGTCAGCCTATGTTGGTCTGTCAGTTTTGATTTCTATGAGGAAATTCTTAAGGTGATTCCCATTTGGGTTAAGCTTCCTAATCCGCCTCTCAAGCTAGAATTTCATTTGCTAGATTATTAGTGGAAATGGATGTTACTGTGCCCCTGCCTGAAGTCATATGGATTTAAGATAGGAAGGGAAATGTGTTTAAGCAAGAAGTTTGGTACGATTGGACTCCTTGTCAGAAATGTCAACTGGTTGGACATTCATGTGATGATTGGGCTCCGGTGTACAAGAATGCAAGCTCTAAACAACCTAAGAAAGTGTGGGTTGTTAAGAAGACTCAGGAAGTTCCGGCTAATACTAATGTTACTCCACCTAATCATCATGCTCCTGTTAATGATGAAGCACAGGAAGGCTGGAAAGTGGTCCAAAATAAACATCAGAAAAGGAATATACCTTCGAAGTCTGGGAAGAAAGAATCCTTTTCATGTGCTCAATGAGGATGAGGAGATCCATGAAATGGATAGTGAGGAGGAAATGGAAGAGAATGACTATGCTGCTAGACCATCCGGGGGTCCCCCCCGTGGTCAAATGATTGTGTGCACTTGGAATGTAAGGGCCCCGTGGGCACCAAAAACGGAGGTGAAAAAATTCCTAAATAAGCATAAAATCTCAGCGGTTGGTCTCTTGGAAACTAGAGTAAGGGTAAATAATAGTGCGAAGATTCAGAAGAGGTTTGCCACTAACAAAAGAAATATGCTGCATGACAGGAGTGGAAACCAAATTACTGATGCAGATGCGATTCGAGAGGAGATTCTCAGTTTCTACAAGGGTCTGTTAGGCTCATGTGCAGACTCTTTGCCTTGTATTGATCTGAGTATTATGAGGAAAGGTAGAACTTTGAGCAATGAAGCCAGGAGCTCTCTCTGTCAACCAGTCACAACTGAAGAAATTGAGAGTGCTCTTTTTAGATCAAAAGTAGAAGTCTTTCGCTGTGACTAAGGATAGACAGGACTCTCGGTTCGTCTGAGCCTGAGTCGAAGACTTCGGGTCCTGCATCTGCTTCAGTTAATTAGGTTAAAATGTGCCTTAACTTAATGGTGTTTTGATCTAATCCTAGCTAGTCATCATCCGAAGTTGAGGCCTTTCATCCAATGGTCTGTCAAAGAAGAGGTCAACCATCGCAATAGAGAAGGGCCTAAAAGGTACGAGGAGGAAAAACCGGAGTACAACTTAGACATAAGGTTTGAAATTGGGCTGTACCAATTCTACAGGAGTAAGACATTCACCCCTGGTCTTTCTTTCGATTCGGGCATATCTTTAATATGAATATGAATCTATAAATTACCATAAAATGCCCTGCTGAGATGATAATAGGATGGGCGTATAGACAGTGAATCAATAGTATAAGCAATAGGCGATTAGGAAAGGACAAAGAAGGTCTTTGCACCAATCCCCTCTTTGAATAGCCTCTTTGAAGGACAACTTCTATTGTTTAATGGACGAGGAGTAGGAGGGAGGAACGAAATTCCTGCTAAGGTAATCCAACCCTTTTTCTATTTTATCGTAGAACTCTTGTTCAAGAAGGACTCGGGCAGAATGTCCTCGTTCCGTCTACGCCGACAAGGCATTAGCCTCTTCGAAAGAAAGGAAGATGGATGCCCAAACCCTCTATTCCGCTTTTTCTGGTCTTCCAACTCGGCTAATCGCCAGGAATGGAAATACCATAGCGGGCATCCTACGCATTTTCCTTGATATTTGTATCTTTAGAAAATATCTGCAGATGAACCTTGTGATCTAGCTTTATTTTAGTAACCACTAGGATGGTCATACCTTCACATTAGGATGGGTTAAGGCATGGCGATAGGTAGACAATCGAGGTCTGTTGATTAATCTGTATTTCGACAAGCCAAATAGAACCTGTAGTAAGCATGAATTGTTTGATGTTTTTCCGCTGTTGAATCAAAAATGGATGTTGACATCTTTAAATAACTTCTAATAAGGGAGTACCCTTAGGGGCATGCTCTCCAATTCGCATGATGAGTATCAATTCAAGTACCACCAAATCCGCATTCTACCCATTCTTTTTTTTTTATCTTTTGCATTACTGCCAATCAGTATAGTTCCAACCCTTCTCATTCCATTGTGCCCTGGGATTCATTCGTATCTTACTTGGAATTCGCCAGAGCGATAGTTCTTCGAAAGACGTGAACCACGAGTGGTGATGGTGGTGTAATGCTTCTAGCTCAGGTGCACTTAGCCTTCACATCTACCATCCTTTAAAGCTTGGTCTATGGCGCACCGCAATCAACGGATGTGAGTGAATATGCATAGTCCTATTCTCATGCCTAATGTCTAAGCTCTATTTGAGTCCTTTCACCCCTCACTCTCCTAAGGCGGGGTAAGTGATTATTGATATCCGACTGTGGAATGCTTAGTTATTTATTAAAAGAGGAACTCAAAGTAAAAACTAGACTATGTCTTGCACACTGACTTCAATCGTATAGAGATTTACCACTGTCTGTGTCGATACCAGAAAACTACAACTGAAACCTAGACCCCTAACGAAGGGAAAGTGATTGCCTACTTTCTATGTCCGGAGACACATCCTGCACTCCTTCTTTTTTTCCTTAGCCTTTTTTAGCTTATAAAAAAAAGTACTCCCACATTTATACCATAGGAACTAGTATAGAAGAGAGGTCTTTCCTTTACGTCGTAAAGAGAAGTAGTTAAGGCCAAAGCCTCTTCTTGAAGAAAGGGATCCGATCCACTCTCATAATCTCGGAGCTCCACTCAACTATATGATATAAGATATGGAAAGGAATGAGACCCCTAATGCAGTTAAGCCGATTCCTTGTCTACGCCACTTTCTTCTTACACGTCGGTTTTTTCCTTGACTGAAGTCTTGCTGCAAAGACTCCTTCCTCCTTCGTTCACAACTCCGGTGATATTAAAAAGTTTCCATTTCCTTAGTCTTGCAACTCAGCTCTTCGAACCAGTGATTTTTGCTTCAAATTCACTTCTATTCGGAGACGGATATTTCCAATTAATTGACAGTTGAGCGTTTTACCACGTTTTTCGGGGACAGTCTAGCTTTGACCTTTGGCGGTTCCATATTGTAGCAGTTCCACGTCAGTCAAGCCTTGGCGGCGTGCTTCCCCCAGTTCTGATTCTTGGTCAATGCAGCTTTGTTGGTTCCCGCTTCTTAAAGAATCTAGCAGCAGTTTCTGTTGTCCCGGTTGTTGACTAATCGATAGTTGCTGTTGCGAACTACTTCTGCTTTGCTTGCCTTCTCTTTTTTCTGATTGCGGTAGTCCTTCTGCTTATCCTATTTTGACTTGTCAATCTAGGAAGTCTCTCCGGTTGTATCGGAAGTAGGGTCAGCGCGAAAAGTCTCTCTCAAACCCCTTAGGCGCAAGTCTCCGTTGCCAGAGACAGAGACCTTAAGTCGTAAAGCAAGTTCCTTACTAAAAGAAAAAAGGGTCTGGGTAAGAGGCGTCTAAGCAGGTCTTTATTGAGGTCTAGGTTTTCGGGTATCCTCAGATCCTAGGGGTTGTTATCTCTGAGTTCAAGGCCCTAGCCTATAAATGCTACGTTCAAGGCAGTTCATGATTCATGAATTGATGTCAATCGGGGCGCTTTCGTCCAAGGTTAAGGGAAATGGGTATCCGGTATCCGAAGTAAGAAAGTCAAAGGCCTGTCCTTCTGGCTGCCGTCCTAACGAGGGTTTTCTTCCTATAGTTAAGGTAGCTAGGAAGCTCTGGTAAGCAAGGATGTTCTTCTCTAGCCGCTGATGAGAAAGATTGCCGTTAGGGGCAAGGATTATTTGGCAAGAGAATAGCAACTATAGCTGTTGCTGTTGCGCATTAAGGCAGTTGGTCATGAGGAAAGGAAGAACTCGGCTGCCTTTAGTTCGTGCTGAACCAGGTGCTCCTTCTGTCAAAGTAAAAATCGTGCGTATCCTTACTAGTGAGTCAATCGCGACAAGAGCCCTTTCTCTAGGGAAGAATTAGACAAAAAAAAGAAATAAAAAATCTGTTAAAAAAGCGATCATCGAGGGCGTGAAGCTACTCGAATGGCAAGGAGAGCGAAAATAGATAGAGGCATTCAAACGAAAATCTGCCTTGAACCAAGGTAGACTATCATCCGGTTCGACCATCAATTCCATTCCTGGATAGCACGACTATTCATTCACCACGAAAAGGTTCATTCAACGGGCAAAGGGCTAGAAGGCACCCCTCTTTCTCTAAACGAAATGCTTAACACATGCCAATATTCTTTTTCGTTTTCGGGACGAATGAATACACAAAGGGCAGTCAAGCAGGCAGGCATTCACATCTTCTTTCTTGGCTCGCAACCGAACCTTACCCGCCCTGGCAACTGGAAAAGTAGGAGGAACGCCAAAAAGGAGTTCAGCTTCTAAGCGCACATAGCGGGGGTTTGAGGATACCTTCCAGTCGAGCAAGAGCGGTTTTTAGATAAAATAAAGAAACTAGAAAACAGATCTGTCGTTAAGTCCGGCTTGCATAACCGTCTTTCGGATAACTGTTAGTGTTAGTCGGTTAGCTCCTTTTTTCAGTTGCTGTAGTTGGTAGTAGCGATAAACACTCCTATATTTATTAAAGAAAGACTTAATGAAGTGAGCTTGGTACCGCGGAAAGCCTGTTCAAGGGGGTGGAGGAGAGAAGGGACTCCCCCAAGAGAGGCCCGAGCACAACGTCTTCATGAGTTAAGTGTTCCCACCTTGGGAGCTAGGTAAGATAGTAAGGCCTGCTTTGAGGAATATCCTTTACTGCCTTCCAAAAGCTTCGCTTAAGCGACTACGTTCGAATAGATCCCTTATTCACTCTTCTGATACCTTTCTTTTCATGTTCACTAGAAAGGAGGACAATGAATACGCTCTCACTGGAGGTCCGTGGCTCATATATGACCACTACCTGACAGTTCGACAATACAATGGGAACCAGACTTTGATCCAAAGCCAGCAAGCATCAATACTGTAGCAGCATGGCTAAGGGTCCCGCACTGCCCTATGGAGTATTATGATGAAGAAAGCCGCTCCTTCATTGGCAACAGCTTTGGAAGAACGATAAAGGTTTACCTCAAGACCGCCACTCAAGCCAGAGGTCTTTTCGCTAGAATTTGTCATCAACTGAATCAGTACTTCGGTAGGACTCAGACTCCTATCGCGGGACGTAGCCTCACAACACCCGGGCACTCTATGCCTTCCCGGTTTGCTTTCTGGGTGACTCTAACCCGGAGACTTTTTACCTTGGCTCTCGGTATCGGTATGCCTTCGATGATTATTAATGAATACCTTCTCTTCGTCAAGTGGAGTTATAGGCGACGAACTCAATGGAGTGAGTTATAGCGATCCTGCTACTGTGAAAAAAAGATGCTATACGTGCTAGTACTCAATTTCTTTGATTTGAATTTGATGAAGTGAAGACACTTATCGAGCCTCCATTTATAGAGTGGTAGAGTAATATCGCCATGCAGTACGAATTGCATGGCAGGCACAATTCTGACTAGTTCTCCGCACTACTTTTCTGCAGTTGAAAACTATCATGCCTGTTTAATGAAAAACTGGCTGGCTCTGGCTACCTTGCGGAGCAAACAAAATCTCCCCAAATCACACTGCCTGTATGAACAAACAAACTTTGTACAACCAGCTTACGTGGAAAAGATTCCATATTCTATGCCAATAGACTCGTGACATCCATGTACTGAGTCGTCAACAAATGAGCCGCGTTAAGAAAGCCCAAGCTTATACGCATTGGCCCACAGGGTGCCCCAATAGGGCCCGAATGAAAGACCCCAGCCTACATGAACCATCAAAGAAAGTCCTACAAATGTGAAGACTTGGTCTTGCTCTTTCCTCGATGAAAGCCCGCAGAAGGGCCAAAGCACAACAAGCCTACCCATCAAAACCCCTCTTTCTTCTACTCAACTTATAGATTGCTGTTAAATAGGTTAAGAAGGGTAAAGGTTGTCCTAAGCTGAAAGAGTTGTCTGGAAGGCCTTTCGCTAACACTCACCCAAGAATCTCCCACTTACGGTGAACAAGTCCTATCCTATTCCCTTTTTTACTAAGCCAGCCTCAGTCAAGCTGCTGTGCTCGCACAAGGCCTTTCATTTAAGTAGGCCAGTAGGCCAAAGAAGAGAGGAGGCGATCTTCTGCTCGGATAAAGAAGGATACCATTGAAAGAAAAGAGAGTGACATCTGAATTCACTCAAGAACGGAAATCACTCCCTATATAGCCCGGAAGGAATCGACAGATGCTCTTACCCCACCACACTTCCCAACAACTCAAGTAAAAGCCTGACTATTGCTATTGAGGGCATAGATGAAGAAGGCCCCCGAAAGATAAAGAAATTAAGGAAAGAGAAAGATCCAATTGAATGTCCATCTGCAATCAGTGCCATATCATGGAGTATAAGTGCCTTTTACCAGCTTCAGGAATTGACTCTGCTACTCTTTCATCCAAGCCCAGTTCAAGCTCTCAGATATAGGCCTCGTCTTGGTCGAATATCACCAACCAAGGTCATAATTTCCGGCGTTAAGCATGTAGCTAGACTTTCTTTTTTCAAGAGATTCTGTAAGCTAAGAAGGTAATTGCTTTGAAATGCCTAGTTCTTAGCTCTTAGCGAGAATAGGTTCGTAGCCAAGGTAGGGCCGAATCCACTTAAGTAAAGCTTCCCTGCAGTCAACCCAGCATTGAGTTAAGTTCCAAGCCTTCAGTCTGTCAGGTACTTACCAAGACCCACGATTAGCAGGATAAGCGCCCTTTGATGCTATATTTCCTTCACTAATGCAGTCTATTGCTGATGACCCGCATAGCTTAGTAGCTAAACGCCAAGCTAAAGGAATAGCTTTGATTGAAAGATATCCCATTTCCCCCTTCGCATTCAATAGTTTTTTTTTGTTTTTATTGAAATTGTACACCAACTAATTACGACTTCTCCCGCTTTAAAGTGAACAGTCACTGACGGAGGTCAACTCGCAAGAGGTAGGATTCCGATTCCTCGATTGATTAGTTCTCCATTCCAAAGCAACAGCCGACGCTACAGTGTAGTACCCCATCCGGGAGAAACCCCAAGAGGAGACTCTATTCTCGGTATTCAGCCAATCACTTAGACTGGCTTGAGCTAAGTGGTATGGTAAGGCCTTTGAGGCAGTGCCATATGTTGAATATTATATTGATCCAATCCAGTTTAGGCAAGTCCCCACAGTTGATTCGTGCTAACTCCTAGCAGCGGTTATGTAGGATCTCTGAGACCAAGCCATAATTCAAATGGATAATCACTTGAACTAGTATACATAGCGAAGATGCGGGCAAAATGCCTCGATGCGCTGCAGTCACTACTTTGACTCCTTTTATACAATTATGAACTTTACGTAACTTTCTCAATTCCAACGCAATTTCTCCTTTTGGAGTTGACGTAACAAACTACGCGAGCCTCCCAACGAAGCCAACAGAAATCCTATCCGAATAAAAAAAAGAAAAGGCAGTTTCATTATGGTAGTATACCAGCCGCCTGTTCTTGAACTTCCAGTTCCAATCGAAGCATATAGATCCGTAAATGGATTTGTATGGATAGCCACTTCAGTCGTGCTCGTTGTTTCTCGAAAGTATCTTTTTTCTGGGAACATGCTTAACCAGAAATTTGGATGTTCGCGATTCTTCATCCACCGATGCAGAAAATGCTCCAGTTTTCCATTCTCATATGAGGCCCAAAAGTTTATTGACAACAGGTCGGCACGAAGTGATTCATCATGCTCAAAGATGAGCCGATCGTTCGTTAAGGACGGTTTATAGATCATCAAATTCCCACAAATGGAATGAAAAGTGGGTCCATGTAAATGATCGAGACCCCGCAAACAACAACGTTCCTTCCCCATATGGAGTTCGGAACCCAAAGGCAATCGTTGAGTGAACTGTATCTTCTTTGTGTTAGTTGACCTAAGCCGCACCATTACTGCTGGGGTGGGGCTCGGCCTTCGAACCGTACGTGAGACGAGTTTCTGCCTCATACAGCTCAGGTCGAAGACCGGGGGAAGTTATGAAGAGATGAGGAGACCCAGCAGCTGTCGGTCGGGGCGGG